GCCTCTCAGTGAATAATGATCAAGTGAGACACCAATTAGTTAGGTCAGATTTTTCTGATAAAAAAGAAGATGATATTTTTGATTATTCGGGATTTAATCGAATCATAGGTATTGGTCATTGTAATCTCATACATCCTGCAATTCTCCACAAGAATTCTGATTTATTGGCAAAAAGGCGAAGAAATCAATTTTGCATTCCGTTCCAATCCATTCAAGAACAAGAGAAAGAACTAATGCCCCATTCAGGTATCTCGATTGAAATACCCATAAAGGGCATTTTCCGTAAAAATAGTATTCTTGCTTATTTTGATGATCCTCGATACAGAAGAAAGAATTCAGGAATTACTAAATATGGGACTGTAGGGGCGCATTCAATCGTCAAAAAAGAGGGCTTGATTGAGTATCGAGGAGTCAAAAAAATTAAGCCAAAATTTCAAATGAAAATTGATCGCTTTTTTTTCATTCCCGAGGAAGTGCATATTTTACCCGAATCTTCTTACGTAATGGTACGGAATAATAGTATCATTGGAGTAGATACCCGAATCGCTTTAAATAGAAGAAGCCAAGTGGGCGGATTGGTCCGAGTGGAGAAAAAAAAAAAAAAGATTGAACTCCAAATTTTTTCTGGGGATATCCATTTTCCTGGGGAAACGGATAAGATATCCCGACACAGTGGCATCTTGATACCGCCGGAAACGGGAAAAAAAGAACTTAAGGAATCCACCCGGGAATCAAAAAAATTGAAAAAATGGATCTATGTCCAACGGATCACACCTACCAAGAAAAAGCATTTTGTTTTGGTTCGACCCGTAGTCACATATGAAATAGCGAACGGTATCAATTTAGCAACACTCTTCCCCCAGGATCTGCTGCGGGAAAAGGATAATATGCACCTTCGAGTTGTCAATTATATCCTTTATGGAAGGGGCAAACCCTTTCGGGGTATTTCTGACACAAGTATTCAATTAGTTCGAACTTGTTTAGTCTTGAATTGGGACCAAGACAAAAAAAGTTCTTCCGTCGAAGAGGTCTGTGCTTCCTTTGTTGAAGTAAGTACAAATGGTATGACTCGAGATTTCCTAAGAATCGACTTAGTGCAATCCCATATTTTGTATATCAGAAAAAGGAATGCTCCGTCAAGTCCAGGATTGATCTCTGATAATGGTCCAGATCGCACCAATATAAATCCTTTTTACTCCATTTATTTCAAGGCAAGGGTTCAACAATCACTTAGACAAAATCAAGGAACTATTCATACCTTGTTGAATAGAAATAAGGAATGCCAATCTTTGATAATTTTGTCATCATCTAATTGTTTTCGAATGGGTCCATTCAACGATATCAAATATCATAATGTGATAAAGCAATCAATTCACATTCAAAAAGATCCTCTAATTCCAATTAGGAATTCGTTGGGACCCTTAGGAACAGTCCTTCAAATTGCGAATTTTTATTCATTTTACTATTTAATACCTTATAATCCGATTTCGGTAACTAACTATTTGAAACTTGATAATTTAAAACAGACTTTTCAAGTACGTAAATTTTATTTAATGGATGAAAACGAGAGAATTTATAATCCTGATCCAGACAGTAAGATTGTTTTGAATCCATTTAATTTGAATTGGTATTTTATCCATCATAATTATTGTGAGGAAATGCCCACAATAATGAGTCTTGGGCAGTTTATTTGTGAAAATATATGTATAGCCACAAATGGACCACACCTCAAATCAGGTCAAGTTTTAATTGTTCAAGCTGGCTCTGTAGTAATAAGATCAGCTAAGCCTTATTTGGCTACTCCAGGAGCAACTGTTCATGGGCATTATGGAGAAATCCTTTATGAAGGAGATACATTAATTACATTTATATATGAAAAATCAAGATCTGGTGATATAACGCAGGGTCTTCCAAAAGTAGAACAAGTGTTAGAAGTGCGTTCGATTGATTCAATATCGATGAACCTAGAAAAAAGAGTTGAGGGTTGGAACGCGCGTATAACAAGAATTCTTGGGATTCCTTGGGGATTCTTAATTGGTGCTGAGCTAACTATAGTGCAAAGTCGTATCTCTTTGGTTAATAAGATCCAAAAGGTTTATCGATCCCAGGGGGTCCAAATCCATAATAGACATATCGAAATTATTGTACGTCAAATAACATCAAAAGTGTTGGTTTCAGAAGATGGAATGTCTAATATTTTTTTACCCGGCGAACTTATTGGATTGTTACGAGCGGAGCGAACGGGGCGTGCTTTGGAAGAAGCGATCTGTTATCGAGCTATATTATTGGGAATAACGAGAGCATCTCTGAATACTCAAAGTTTTATATCTGAAGCAAGTTTTCAAGAAACCGCTCGGGTTTTAGCAAAAGCAGCTCTCCGGGGTCGTATCGACTGGTTGAAAGGCCTGAAAGAGAACGTTGTTCTAGGGGGGATGATACCCGTTGGTACCGGATTCAAAGCATTAGTGCACTGTTCACGGCAGCATAACAATATTCTTTTGAAAACAAAAAAAAAGAATTTATTCGGGGGGGGGATGATAGATATTTTCTTACACCACAGAGAATTATTAGACTTTTGCATTTCAAAGACTTTACATGATACATTAGAACAATCATTTAGAGGATTTAATGAGTCCTAAGGAGCGGATTCTCTTAACTATTTTTGATCCTTTGATTTCTTAATAGTAAGAAAAGAAAGATAATAACGAATCGAAAGTAATGAATGGCCTGGATTGTGTATCAATGGCCAATCTCTGGTAGAAGAGAAGGTTCCATTGGAACAATTATTTATTTCAGGACACCTCGTCTCTTTTTTTTATCAAATCTTTTTTTGATAAAAAAAAAGAGGAAGTATGGGGAGAAATGGCAAGAAGATAGTGGAATATCCATTTTGAAGAGCTGATGGAAGCAGGAATTCCTTTTGGTCATGGTACTAGGAAATGGAATCCTAGAATGTCACCTTATATCTCAGCAAAACATAAAGGTATTCATATTACAAATCTGACAAGAACTGCTCGTTTTTTATCAGAAGCTTGTTATAAAGCAGCGGATTTAGTAGCACGAGCTGCAATAAGAACCCGGTGTCATTATATTATATTAATAAAAAAAAAGGCTCGGTGGTATGTTAACGAATCGGTCCACTACAGAAACGAGACTTCATAAGTTCAGGGATTTGAGAGCGGAACAAAAGACGGGGAGACTCAACCGTCTTCCAAAAAGAGATGCAGCTATCCTGAAGAGACAATTATCACGCTTGCAAACGTATCCGGGCGGGATTCAATATATGACGGGGGTACCGGATATTGTAATCATCGTTGATCAGCAAGAAGAATATACGGCTCTTCGAGAATGTATCGCTTTTGTAATTCCAACAATTTGTTTAATCGATACAAATTGTGACCCCGATCTCGCAGATATTTCGATTCCAGCAAACGGCTATAGCTTCAATCCGATTAATTCTTAATAAATTTGTATTTGCAATTTGTGAGGGTCGTTCTAGCTATATACGAAATCCTTGATTAATAATAAGATAAATAAATTTTTTTGGTAACTACATGGATTTTTGGAATCGGTTACTCTTCTTGAATCGCATAAAAGAAAAGAAATTAAAAAAAACTGTGGATATTGTGTGATTAGCGAGTATTCAAAACGGATAATTCTAATTAAAGTATACAAGTCGAAAGGGAGAGGGTTGAATCAAAATAATTCTTTTTAAAGTTCTATTTCTGTTAGAGGGCAATATGAATGTTATATCATGTTCCAGTAACACACTAAAAGGGTTATACGATATATCCGGTGTGGAAGTAGGCCAACATTTCTATTGGCAAATAGGAGGTTTACAAGTCCATGCCCAAGTACTTATTACTTCTTGGGTTGTAATTGCTATCTTATTAGGTTCAGCCCTTATAGCTGTTCGGAATCCACAAACTATTCCGACTGCCGGTCAAAATTTCTTCGAATATGTCCTTGAATTTATTCGAGACGTGAGCAAAACTCAGATTGGAGAAGAATATGGTCCATGGGTTCCCTTTATTGGAACTATGTTTCTATTTATTTTTGTTTCGAATTGGTCCGGTGCTCTTTTACCTTGGAAAATAATACAGTTACCCCATGGGGAGTTAGCTGCACCTACGAATGATATCAATACTACCGTTGCTTTAGCCTTGCTCACGTCAGTAGCATATTTCTATGCAGGTCTTTCTAAAAAGGGATTAGGTTATTTCAGTAAATACATTCAACCGACTCCAATTCTTTTACCCATTAACATTTTAGAAGATTTCACAAAACCTTTATCACTTAGCTTTCGACTTTTCGGGAATATATTAGCTGATGAATTAGTAGTTGTTGTTCTTGTTTCTTTAGTACCTTTAGTGGTTCCTATACCTGTGATGTTCCTTGGATTATTTACAAGCGGTATTCAAGCTCTTATTTTTGCAACTTTAGCGGCGGCTTATATAGGCGAATCTATGGAGGGCCATCATTGACTAGTTTTCGAAATAGTCTCTTTTTTTTTTTAGCTTAGAATAACGCAGTGTATGCGTAACTAAAGATAATCCACGTAGGAAACATCAATATACAAATAGAAATAGACAAATACGGGATATACGACCAAGAGTCATAGAAAAAAAATTCAGATATTGGGGAATTGTAAAAAAGGAAAGAGATCAAAAAGATCTTTTTCCTAAAATTCATGTTTGGCTTTATTATATCATACTCCTGCCAATGAATATTATCATTCAATTCAAATATAAGGAGTCATTATTTGAATCAAAATTCTTAATATAAAAATTCTTATAGTATCATAGTATCACAATTTACACGGTGTGTGATTAAAAAAAAAAAAAGAAAAAGAAAGATGCTTTCTAGAATGATTCCCATTTCAGTTGATTTTATTCAATTCAACGATTGACCAAAAGAAAATATTAATAAATAATTAAATAATTAAAGTGAATGACCTTACCGGAATAAAATACTTATGTTTATTTCTATGCAATGATTTGCCAAACGAGATTCATAAAAAATGGGTTGATTGGGAGAGGGGAACATAATTTGGTATATGGGATCTAATGACTCTAAGCCAACTCTTGTGTATGGTTCCAAGAATGATTCTAGAATACGATTGACTTTAAGATACGAATAGCTTGAATCTAAGATATGAAGATATGAATAGTTGGTTTACGTTATGGAAGAAAGACATGTATATATGATATTAGATATTGATAGTTATATATCAACTAAAGATATATCTAATCCGCCCTACTATTGTGAACTTAGATAGAGATTCCAATAGAAATTCTTCGGTTTCGTCTTTGCCTGTGAATTGAATGTGAATGAATAAAGCGATGAAATAAAGAAAACTAACGAACGAAGAATAAAAAAAGAGTTTGGAAAGAAGAAATGGAAGAACAAAAGTCGTATGGATTCACAAAAATCCTGTGGATCGGAACTAAAAAAGAGATATCGAAGTAGCTTTTATGGTTTAATACTAATATTATTATTACTTCAATTCCGAGTTCTTAGTTATTTCGACTGGATGAATCTTAGCGATCGAATAATTAAGTCATAATTCATTTTCATTGGACGATTGTATCATTAACTATTTCTTTATTTTAGTGCGAGGAACTTATCATGAATCCACTGATTTCTGCCGCTTCTGTTATTGCCGCTGGGTTGGCCGTCGGACTTGCTTCTATTGGACCTGGAGTAGGTCAAGGTACTGCTGCGGGTCAAGCTGTAGAAGGTATCGCGAGACAACCCGAGGCGGAGGGAAAAATACGAGGTACTTTATTGCTTAGTCTGGCTTTTATGGAAGCTTTAACAATTTATGGACTGGTTGTAGCATTAGCGCTTTTATTTGCGAATCCCTTTGTTTAATCCTATAAATATGCAAATTCCGTATTTTTTTTTAGTCTATCTAAAAGAGGAGATAATATGAAAAATATAACCGATTCTTTCGTTTCCTTGGTTCGCTGGTCATTTGCCGGGAGTTTCGGGTTTAATACCGATATTTTAGCAACAAATCCAATAAATCTAAGTGTAGTCCTTGGTGTATTGATCTTTTTTGGAAAGGGAGTGCGTGCGAGTTGTTTATTTCAAGAATAGGCTGGATCCAACCAGCTGTACTTTTTTTCATTATAACTAGATCGAAAAAGGTGCACGATTCCGCGAATTACTTCTGAATCAATTTCAAATCATATTTAAGAACCATAGCATTTCGTGATTCATTGGTAAATCCGCTTTGATTCTCTATCAACCAAACCAATAGTGTGGGGTCATTAACATGGTTAAAGCTAAACCAAACTGTTTGAAGTCCAGACGCAGCATGGTACTCTTTCTACTACTATATTAATATAGAATAGAAATGTTTGCAAAATGAATAATTGGAATTTGTTTTTTTTTTTCGATATAAAACACTCATGTCGATAAAATTATTTGAGCCTTTGAGCCTTTTATTGGAATGCAAAATATTTGAAATATTTCAATCAACCGCTTTTTATGCTGAATCGGTGACCTGTGTATAATATAAAGTAAAAAGAATTCTTTGGATTTGACGAAAAAAAGAAACAACTTTGCTGACAATTCAATATTTTTGTTTTGTTCCGTCAGAAGAGTCCTCAAAATATTCTGGTCTTGGATTAGTGATTAGTCGCGACATCTTGGAATATGAATAGAGAAGAGAGGTAGAGGATAGGCTCATTACATTAAAAAAAAAAGATATGGGAATTGCCCCCATACTTAAAAAGTTGAAGTAATTGAGTGTGAGAGCCAAATGAATCGAAAAATTCATGTTTGGTTCGGGAAGGGATCATGTAAGTTTTGAGATGAATGGAAAGATAATCTACTTTCATTAAGTGATTTATTAGATAATCGAAAACGGAAGATCCTGAATACTATTCGAAATTCAGAGGAACTGCAGGGGGGGGCCATTCAACGGCTGGAAAAAGCCCGGGCTCGCTTACGGAAAGTCGAAAGGGAAGCAGATCAATTTCGAGTGAATGGATACTCGGAGATAGAACGAGAAAAATTGAATTTGATTAAGTCAACTTATAAGACTTTGGAAGAATTAGAAAATTACAAAAATGAAACCATTCGTTTTGACCACCAAAGGGCGGTTCAGCAAGTCCGACAACAGGTTTTCCAACAAGTTTTAAAAGGAGCTCGAGGCACTCTGAATAGTTCTTTGAACAAGGAGTTACATTTACGTACCATTAGTGAGAATATTGACACGTTTGAGGCGATGGCAGAAATAACTGATTAGTCCTTTTCCTGTAGGCATTGTTTTTTTCTTTAACTAAAAAAAAAAATTATACTCATGGTAACAATTAGAGCCGACGAAATTAGTAATATTATCCGTGAACGTATTGAGCAATATAATAGAGCAGTCAAGATTGTAAATATAGGTACCGTACTTCAAGTAGGCGACGGCATCGCTCGTATTTATGGTCTTGATGAAGTAATGGCGGGTGAATTAGTAGAATTTGAAGAGGGTACAATAGGCAT